AATATTCCAACAAAAAGTTTGATTTTAGTTCAAAATGATCAATATGTAGAATCAGAACAAGTGATTGCCGAGATTCGTGCCGAAACGTCCACCTTCCATTTTAAGGAGAGGGTTCAAAAACATATTTATTCTGAGTCAGAAGGAGAAATGCACTGGAGTACTGATGGCTATCATACGCCCGAATATCCATATAGTAATGTTCATATATTACCAAAAACAAGTCATTTATGGATATTAGCAGGAGGTCTATGCAGATCCAATTCCAATATAGTGTCTTTTTCACTCCACAAGGATCAAGATCAAATGAATGCTAATTCTTTTTCTCTCAAAGATATCTTTGATCTCTCACTGACTAATGATCAAGTAAGACATAAATTGTTGGATACTTTTGGTAAAAAAGATAGGGAAAGTCTTGACTATTCAAAACCTTATCGAATCATATCTAAGGGTCATTGGAATTTCATAGAGCCTTCTACTTATATTCGTCAAGAGAATTCTTTGGCGAAAAAGCGAAGAAATAGATTTGTGATTCCCTTACAATATGATCAAGAACAAGAAAAGAAACCCTGTTTTGGTATTTCGATTAAAATACCTATAAATGGTATTTTACGTAGAAATAGTATTCTTGCTTATTTTGATGATCCGCGATACAGAAGAAGCAGTTCGGGAATTACTAAATATGGGATTGTCGAAGTAGATTCAATCGTAAAAAAAGAAAATTTTATTGAGTATCGAGGAGCAAAAGATTTTAGTCCGAAATACCAAACGCAAATGAAAGTAGATCAATTTTTTTTCATTCCCGAGGAAATACATATCTTACCCGGATCTTCGCCCATAATGGTCCGGAACAATAGTATCATTGGAGTAGATACACGACTTGTTTTAAATATAAATACAAGAAGTCGAGTAGGTGGATTAGTCCGAGTGGAGAGAAAAAAGAAAAGTATAGAACTGAAAATATTTTCTGGAGATATTCATTTTTCTGGAGAGGTGGATAAAATATCTAGGCACAGTGGCATTTTGATACCACCAGGAATCAGAAAAAAAGATTCTAAAGGATCAAAAAAATTTAAAAATTGGATCTATGTCCAACGAATTACAGCTACCAAAAAAAAGTCTTTTGTTTTGGTTCGGCCCGTAGTCACATATGAAATAGCTGATGGGATAAATTTAGCAACACTTTTCTCTCAGGATCTCTTGCAGGAAAAGAATAATGTCCAACTTCGAATTGTCAATTATATACTTTATGAAAATGGCAAGTCAATTCGAGGAATTTCTCACACAAGTATTCAATTAGTTCGGGCTTGCTTAGTATTGACTTGGGACCAAGAAAAAAAGAGTTCTATAGAAGAAAAGGTTCATGCTTCTTTTGTTGAAATAAGTACAAATGATCTGTTTTGTTATTTCATCCGAATTGAGTTAGTAAAGTCCACTCTTTCGTATACCGAAAAAAGGTATGCTACGTCAGGTTCAGGATTGATTTCCAATAATGAATTCTATCGTATCTATAGAAAAAATCCTTTTGATTCCAAGGCGAAGATTCAATTATTTACCCAACATCAGGGAACTCTTGGTACGTTGTTGAATCGAAATAAGGAATGCCAATCTTTCCTAATTTTGTCATCATCCAATTGTTCTCGAATTGGCCCCTTCAATAAGAATAATGCGACAAAAGAATTGGCTCCAATTAGGTATTTGTTGGGTCCTTTAGGTACTATTGTGCCTAGAATAGTAAATTCTCGTTCATCTTACTATTTAAGAACTTCTAATCAAGTCTTTTTAAAGAAATATTTTTTGCTTGAAAATTTTCAACAGACTTTCCAAGTGCTTCAAGTACTTCCATTTCAATACTGTTTCCTAGATGAAAATAGTAGGATTTATAATCCCGATCCTTGCAGTAACATCATTTGGAATTCATTCCATTTGAATTGGTGTTTTCTCCATCACGATTCTTGTGAAGAGGCATGGACAATAATTAGCCTTGGACAATTCCTTTGTGAAAATGTATATCTATTGAAATATGGATCACGCATAAAAAAATCTGGTCAAATTTTCATTGTTCATGTTGATTCTCTAGTTATAAGATCAGCTAAGTCCTATTTGGTCACTCCAGGAGCAACTGTCCATGGTCATTATGGGGAAACCTTTTATGAAGGAGATACATTAATTACATTTATATATGAAAAATCGAGATCTGGTGACATAACGCAAGGTCTTCCAAAAGTAGAACAAATCTTAGAAGTTCGTTCAATTGATTCAATATCAATGAACCTCGAAAGAAGAATTGAAGGTTGGGACGAACGTATCCGAAGGATTCTTGGGATCCCCTGGGGATTCTTGATTGGAGCTGAACTAACCATAGCCCAAAGTCGTATCTCTTTGGTTAATAAGATACAAAAGGTTTATCGATCCCAGGGGGTACAGATCCATAATAGACATCTAGAGATTATTGTACGTCAAGTAACATCAAGAGTTTTGGTTTCAGAAGATGGAATGTCTAATGTTTTTTTACCTGGGGAATTTATTGGATTGTTGCGAGCAGAACGAGCAGGGCGCGTTTTGAACGAATCAATCTGTTATCGGACAATCTTATTGGGAATAACGAAGTCATCTCTGAATACTCAAAGTTTCATATCCGAAGCAAGTTTTCAAGAAACTGCTCGAGTTTTAGCAAAAGCTGCTCTACGAGGTCGTATTGATTGGTTGAAAGGCCTGAAAGAGAACGTTGTTCTGGGGGGGATTATACCGGTTGGTACCGGATTCAACAAATTAGTACATCGTTCAAAGCAAGACAAAAACATTCATTTGAAAATCAAAAGGAAGAATCTATTTGAGTTGGAAATGAGCGATATTTTGCTACACCATAGAGAATTATTTTGTTCTTGTGCCCCAAAAACTTTCCATGAGACATCAGACCAATCTTTTACGTAATGTATCCTAACAAGAGGTTTCTTCTTTTTTTTTTTTACTTTCACTCTCTGGTCCGATTATGGATTTCATAATCAATGAAAAATGAAATAAAAAAGAGAGAATGAAATTCATGGTTTGGGTCGTAGATCAATGGTCAATCCTGGTAGAAGGTTCCGTCGGAACAATTTTTTATTTCATAAGGTACTGAATCTCTTTGAAAAAAAAAAAAAAGAGAAAGTGTGGTAAAATGGGAAGACGATATTGGAACATCAATTTGGAAGAAATGATGGAAGCAGGAATTCATTTTGGTCATGTTACTAATAAATGGAATCCTAGAATGGCTCCTTACATCTCGGCAAAGCGTAAAGGTATTCATATTACAAATCTTACTATAACTGCTCGTTTTTTATCAGAAGCCTGCGATTTAGTTTTTGATGCAGCAAGTAGGGGAAAAAGATTCTTAATCGTTGGCACCAAAAAGAAAGCAGCAGATTTAGTAGCATTAGCAGCAATAAGGGCTCGATGTCATTATGTTAATAAAAAATGGCTTGGTGGTATGTTAACGAATTGGTCTACTACAGAAACAAGACTTCAGAAGTTCAGGGACTTAAGAGCAGAACAAAAGATGGGGAAACTCAATCGTCTCCCTAAAGGAGATGCAGCAATGTTGAAGAGAAAGTTATCTACTTTGCAAGCATATCTTGGCGGGATCAAATATATGACGGGATTGCCCGATATTGTAATTATCGTGGATCAGCAAGAAGAATATACGGTTCTTCGAGAATGTGTCATTTTGGGTATTCCGACGATTTGTTTAATCGATACAAATTGTGATCCAGATCTTGCAGATCTTTCTATTCCGGCCAACGATGATGCTATAGCTTCGATTCGATTGATTCTTACCAAATTAGTATCTGCAATTTGTGAGGGCCATTCTAGTTATATAAAAAAGGGTTGATTATCTTATCATTACTCTTAATAAGAAGAAAGAAGAAGATTAGTTTGTTTTTAGTGAACTCTCTTTGATTGTTATTTTTTTGGTTTGCATCTTTTGGAGTTTGAACTATGTTTTGACTATCAAATAATATTTAAAAGAAAAGATAAAAATGATTGGTATTTTTTTATGTGATTTCTCGGTATCCGAAATATACGATTCATAACTTAAATTCATGAATGAATATAGGTGAATTGAGAAAGAGATGGTTGAATAAAAATAATCACTTTTTTGAAGTTTGATTTCTGTTAGAGGACAATATGAATGTTATACCATGTTCCATTAAAACACTCAAAGGGTTATACGATATATCAGGTGTAGAAGTAGGCCAACATTTCTATTGGCAAATAGGAGGTTTACAAATTCATGCCCAAGTACTTATCACTTCTTGGGTTGTAATTGCTATCTTATTAGGTTCAGTCATCATAGCTGTTCAGAATCCGCAAACCATTCCGACCAACGGTCAGAATTTCTTCGAATATGTCCTTGAATTTATTCAAGACTTGAGCAAAACTCAGATTGGAGAGGAGTATGGTCCTTGGGTTCCTTTTATAGGAACGATGTTCCTATTTATTTTTGTTTCTAACTGGTCAGGTGCTCTTTTACCTTGGAAAATCATAAAATTACCTCATGGGGAGTTAGCTGCGCCCACGAATGATATAAATACTACTGTTGCTTTAGCTTTACCCACGTCAGTGGCATATTTCTATGCGGGTCTTAGGAAAAAAGGATTGGGATATTTCGGGAAATACATTCAACCAACTCCAATACTTTTACCAATTAATATTCTAGAAGATTTCACAAAACCTTTATCTCTTAGTTTTCGACTTTTCGGGAATATATTGGCTGATGAATTAGTGGTTGTTGTTCTTGTTTCTTTAGTGCCTTCAGTAGTTCCTATACCTGTCATGTTTCTTGGATTATTTACAAGTGGTATTCAAGCTCTTATTTTTGCAACTTTGGCTGCGGCTTATATAGGTGAATCCATGGAGGGTCATCATTGACTCACTTTCAAAATAGTCTTTTTTTCATTTTTGAAGCTTATCCCAATTCAAGCAATGCGGGGGTTCGGGGTTCAATATAATCCACTGGGTTGGAGATCATGTATATGTAATACCTATGAGTATCAATCCTTGTGTATGTTTTGAAGAATGGTTTCAGAATAGAATTGAATAGAAAAAAAAAGAATAAAAAGTGCAGGTGATTTACGTTATGGAAGAAAAAATATTTACTAGTTAAATGGTAATTACCCCTATCTCTTTTTTTTTCTAGCCCACTGCATTTAGATAGATTCCCATATAAGTCCTTTTTCTATTTTGTCTTTGATTGTGAATTGAATGAAAGAGAAAAAATAGAATAATTTAGAAACAAGGAAACGCAATGACTAAAACCGTATACATATTTATTTACATAAGGTAGAAAGGAAAAAAGGTCTATCGAAGTAGCTAAAAGTTCCAAATGGAATTCAGAATATTACTGAATTGTCAGAACTACCTCGACCCGATAGATTTTAGTGAAAAAGATCAAAAAATAAAAAAGAAGTGTAGTAAGGTAATATAAGAAAAGTAGAAGTAGAAAAAAAAAGAGATTAAGTAAGAATTTATTGATTGGTTGTATCATTAACCATTTCTTTTTTTGGTGCGAGGAACTTACCATGAATCCACTTATTTCTGCTGCTTCCGTTATTGCTGCTGGATTGGCTGTAGGGCTTGCTTCTATCGGACCTGGGGTTGGTCAAGGTACTGCTGCGGGCCAAGCCGTAGAAGGTATTGCGAGACAACCAGAAGCAGAGGGTAAAATACGAGGTACTTTATTGCTTAGTCTGGCTTTTATGGAAGCTTTAACAATTTATGGACTGGTCGTGGCATTAGCTCTTTTATTTGCAAATCCTTTTGTTTAATGTTTAATTTCATTGTAGAATAAAAATGTAAAAAAATAAAAGTGTAACCATAACTAAGAAATTTGAGAATTCTCAAATTCCATTAATAATAATAAGCGGAGTGATACAAAAAGAACTCTGTTCTTTGTTAGTCCTATCTATAAGGGGAGAACATATGAAAAATATAACCAATTCTTTTGTTTCCGTGGGGCACTGGTCATCCGCTGGGAGTTTCGAGTTTAATACCGATATTTTAGCAACAAATCCAATAAATCTAAGCGTAGTGCTGGGTGTATTGATTTTTTTTGGAAAGGGAGTGTGTGCGAGTTGTGTATTTCAAGAATAGGTTGGATTTAACCGGCTGCACTTTCTTTATATTTATGTATTCTTTTTTATATTTTTATAGTATAAATAGGAACAAAAGGTGCACAATCTCGACGAATTACTTCGGAATTGGATTTTATTCATAAATCATATGTAAGAACCATAGCATTTCGTGACTAATTGGTAAATGAACTTTGATTCTCTTCTCTATCAACCAATAATGTTGAGGTCTTTTACATGGTTAAAGATGAATTGTTTGAAGTCCAGGCACAGCATAGCATGGTACTCTTTCTACCACTACGTTAGTACCAAAAGTACCAAAAAGGTTGAAAAATAAGAAAAAAGGAATAATTAGGAATTTATCCGATGTAGAACACTCATATGGATAAAATTCTTTGAACCATTAACTGGAAAGATGGGTCCCCCTTTTTTATCCACTGCCGAATCGACGACCTATGTATTGTATTTGTATAAAAAAGATCAAAATCTTTCTAATAATAATGAGAATGAAGTAATGAAGTTCATAATTCTATTCAATTCTCTTTCTATTCTATTAGGATTTTGATTTAATTTATCATAGCATATAAAGAAGAAAATTCTTTCTTCTTTAAAGTCTTTTTATTTTTGGAAAGAAGTTGTAAATAAAGAACAAATAAAGAAACAACTTTGCTGACAATTTTTTCTTTTTTGTCTGGTCTGAAGAGTCCTCCTAAGATTCTGATGTTAGATCAGTTTCGATATCTTCGATATCTTTGAATAAGAACAGAAAAGAGAGGATAGGCTCATTCCGTTCAAAGATATGGGAATGCCCATTAATCAAAGAAAAGATAAAAGAAACAATTGAGCGTGAGAGCCAAATGAATTGAAAGATTCATGTTTGGTTCGGGAAGAGATATGATAGTTGTGAAATGAATGGAAAGATAATCTACTTTCATTAAATGATTTATTAGATAAGCGAAAACAGAGGATCTTGAGTACTATTCGAAATTCAGAAGAATTACGTAGAGGAGCCATTGAACAGCTCGAAAGAGCTCGGGTTAGATTACGGAAAGTGGAAATTGAAGCAGATGAGTATCGAACGAATGGATACTATGAGATAGAACGAGAAAAAGGAAATTTGATTAATGCTACTTGCAATAGTTTGGAACGATTAGAAAATTACAAAAATGAAACTCTTTTTTTTGAAAAACAAAGAGCAATTAATCAGGTCCGACAACAAGTTTTGCAACAAGCCTTACAACGAGCTCTAGGAACTTTGAATAGTTGTTTGAATAGCGAATTACATTTTCGTACCATCAGTGCTAATATTGATATCCTTGAGTCCATGGAAGAAATAACTGATTAGCCTTTTTTACTCTAGTTTAGAGTTTAGGTATTATTTTTTCCCTTTACT